CGAAATAGCTTTATTAGTTCTATGCTATATGGTATCTGTAGTATTTATCCTTATGAGATACCGTAGAAAATGTACAAAATCAAATGATTTTCGAAATTTAGAAAGAAGGGGGATATAATAAAATTCTTGATTAGATCTTCTCATAGGAACGATTTATTGAATTTGATTGCTGGATCAAAAAAAAAAAAAGAGAATGGTCTTATTCAAAACGCCTCGTTATTTTTAACCAATTATGTGCTTCAATATAATTCCCTGGAGTAAGCGCTATAGCTTGTTTCCAATACTCAGCAGCTTGATCGAACCAAGCCTCCGCAATTTCCGAATCGCCTTGTATAATGGCCTGTTCTCCCCGGTCGGAATAGGTTAGTAAATTCCCTCCCTTAGAACCGTACTTGAGAGTTTCCTACCTCATACGGCTCAGCAATCGATTCTTTTTGCGTCCCATCTTCTCTTAATCTATCCTATGCTAACTATTCTATTTTTTCTTGGGTTAACCAGAAGATGTTTATTGCATAAGTTTCCAAATCTAATTTGGATCAATGATTAGTTTTCTCTTTTCTCCCACCTTCAGAAGAATGAAGCATAGATATCCCCCGATATCGTTATAATTTTCTGAAAGGTAACTATCTCGGTTTCGTATTTCATATATGGTATATGAGATTTCTATTTATATAGAATATTTGAAAAAGACTTTCCTCCGTTAAGAAAAAAGAACTTACTATCTTTGGGATCTGATGCTACACCGCTGCTCAATACTTTAGTAGATCAACTCTATTACATAAGTTGATTTCTCACTTTTCATATCATGACATAAGTAAGCAGTTCTGAACTGTATTTAACAAATAATAGCTTACTAATGGATCTTTACGGTGCTTTCTCTATCAATTTGACTCTTTATCCATAGAGTATAGTATATAGGCCATACCTATTTCTTCCGATTTTTTTGGTTCTCGCGAAGTCTTTTTCCTTGCTACAGCTGATAAAAATCGTTACTTTGGACGATTCATATGTAGAAAGCCTATCTTTTTTCTAGTATTTACTAGACGATTAAATCTTTTTTTCTTTCTATAGTGAAGATAGTCGCACGTAATGACAGATCACGGCCATATTATTAAAAGCTTGTGGTAAAAATGGATTTCGTTCTAGTGCCCGGAAATAATATTCCAAAGCTTTTGTATGCTCTCCGTTGCTTGTGTGTATAAGACCTATGTTATAGAGTATATAACTTCGATCATAGGGATCAATTTCTGGTCGCGTAGCTTCATAATAATTCTGTAAAGCTTCTGCATAATTTCCTTCGGATTGAGCCGACATCCGTTACGGTCGTTCATTCTAGTAAAAGAATCTCCGTTCCAGAACCGTACGTGAGATTTTCATCTCATACGGCTCCTCCCTTCTGTGCATAGTACTAAGAGGAAGAATTCATGTAATCAAAATTTCACTATTCTCATTATGAACTGACAGGAGCTGGTATTTTTACAAGAAATTTCTAGCCAGCCTTCCCACAAGAGGTTTTTTATTAACACCAATCATATTAGTGCTAGATAAAAATGGTAACTCCAAAGATTCCTTTGTACTCAACGCTTACGATTTCCAGGAATTAGTCACTTCAACGGTCTTTGATGGTTATACGGGTACCAAAAGTACGAATGAGATGGATCTTTGTTTTCCTAACCATTCTTTTTAGTCCCGATACCAATAAGGAAAAGGGTTATTTATAACAAAGTTTTTGTGTTGTTGATTCCTAGGTGTAGTGCTTTTTCCCCGATGCCACCTATTGGTACTAAATGAAGTAGTATTGACCTACAATACAGAACCTATAGATGTAACCTTTCGCTCAATACTAAAATCTATAATTGAAGCATCTAAGGCTGCATCAATCGAGGATACACGACAGAAGGAATTGATCTATCTCTAAACTTCACCTTCACCAAGCGTAGGTTTCTTTTACTAATTTGTTTTTTTTCTATTCCTAACTACGTTCTTTTTCTCGTAAAACTGAGGGGTAAAAAAAACAAGAAAAAATCAAATCGCACCATCTCTGTAATAGGTAAATGCCTTTTTTTCTCCGGAAGTTGTCGGAATTATTCGTAATAAGATATTGGCTACAATCGAAGAGGTCTTATCAATAAAATTTCCATTTATTCGAGATCTAGGCATAATTAGCAATTCATTCTATAATTCTTCTCATTCCCCTTCGGGGAAAACGATCCCACAAAAAAAGGAATTGTACAGTACAAAATAACATAAAAACAGACTAATTGGAAAAAAGGCGGTGTCCCCCTTTTGGACAAAGATGAAATGAAATATTTGAATCAGATTAGATTTCATTCCAGTTTCGTAGTATACCAATGACTATTACTATTTCATCTAAGTTGAATAACCAAGTTTCCTATGGATTTTGATAACTCGAGAAGTTTTGATTTGGTTATGATCCAAAAAAGAATGGAATAATCATTCCATGATAAAATCAAATTCAAATAAACATCCTTTTTGTTTGCATAACGTGTATGTGACACACCATACAATTGAAATAGAAAGATTCATCGGATGATTCATGAATTCCATGGGTTAGCTGATGAAAGAAGTTGTTGTTGATAAATATGAGATTGGAAAAGAAATTTCTTATTATAGAACCATCGGGCGGTTATACATGTACTACAATTAAGATGAAGGACTCGCTATTCATTCGGGTTTTGGTCAAGAATAACATTCTGTAGGAGAGATGGCCGAGTGGTTCAAGGCGTAGCATTGGAACTGCTATGTAGACTTTTGTTTACCGAGGGTTCGAATCCCTCTCTCTCCGTTTCTTTTCATTCATCAACGTTACCGACTACAATGTATCAAATCAAAGAAAAATTGATATCATTATTCTAACGGTAAGACCCTTATTTACATTTACTTATTTAATAGAGATTCTCTAGCCCTAATCCATCCCTGTGATAGGTAAAATACAAATAGAAATATCGTATCAATATTGAAAAAAAGAAAAAGAATCCTATTGCCGATCCTTTTTTGATACGTGAATGAGACAGGGTACTCTATTTACTTCAGCGAAAGGAGTCAAGATTGATATGAACCTTGCTTTTTTATTTTCGTTAGAATCAAGTCTGACGGGAATAATATTCTACGACCAACAACTCATTTATTTTCAGACCGATCCATTTACTATCTATTATTTGATTTACAAATCCTTTATATTGTAAGGAGTCAATAGTCAAATGGTTTGGCAATTCCCCGTGGGGGGATGAAACAAGATAATTTTGAATCAGAGCTTTCGATCTTTCTTTATCCTTCGTAGTAATAATATCTCGGGGTTTGCAACGATAACTTGGTATATCCACTATACGACCATTAACTAAAATGTGTCTATGGTTAACTAATTGTCTGGCTCCAGGAATGGTCGAAGCCATACCTAATCGAAAAAGGATGTTATCCAAACGCATCTCGAGTAGTTGTAGTAAAACCTGGCCTGTTGACCCTTTGGCTTTTCCAGCAATATGCACATATTTAAGTAATTGTTGCTCTGTCAGACCATAATGAAAACGCAATTTCTGTTTCTCTTCTAAACGAATACGATATTGTGATCTTTTTCCAGAGCGCAATTGGGTTTGAAGATCACTTCTGGATCTGGGTCTTTTACTAGTTAGTCCCGGTAAAGCCCCCAGCCGGCGTATTTTTTTGAAACGAGGTCCTCGGTAACGAGACATATAAAGGCTCCTTTTTGATTCACTTTTCTTTGACAAAAAGATATAAATTCAGACTGAACTAAAGGATTAGCAAAGCAAAACGAAATTTACTAAAGTCCTACAAAACAGAATCAAAGAAATATTATCAATATTCGGATTTTTTGTATATATAGGAAATTTAGGAAATTCAAGCGAAGGTTACGTTTTCCAATTTTTTCTGTAGAGATCTAATTGTTCTAGTCAACTTTTTTATTCATAGCTATGGCTGCAAGTTACCATGACATAATAGATTGGTGACCCGACATTTAGCGAAAGCGAGAGTAGAGATTTTCAATCATGGAAAGAAAAAAATCGATAAAGAAAAAGAGCCGGCTATCGGAATCGAACCGATGACCATCGCATTACAAATGCGATGCTCTAACCTCTGAGCTAAGCGGGCGGATATAAGAGCAATAGTGTATAGGAATACAGGAAACTATCGGATCTTAGTTATTACCTAGTGATTATTCTTATTATTTCATTTATTGATTATTTCAATTTCTTCTATTTCTTAGTTATTAGTTATATATTTTCTATTCTATTTATAAAATAGAAAAGAAAACTATTTAGATCTAGATAAATTAGATATCTAAATAGAAATTCAATTCCATATTCATATAATCCATATTCATATTATTCATATAATATGAAGATTATATGAAAATATGAATATATGAAATGAATATATGAAAATAAAATATCAATATATCAATTAAATTAGAATTTAGAATTCGAAATGAAAAAAAAAAGAATGAATATCGACCGTTACACTATACCAAAGATTACTGTAAAAATGAAGTAGGAGTAAAGGCATATATATATATGTGGGATATATCTATCCGTATTGAATTGCGGATACATCAATGATAGAATCATTTCGTATTGAAACAAATAGGGTTCATCCAATAGAGATGAAATGATAGAATAGAGGGTAGAGGGTGGGCAAAAAAATAAAATAGCAGCATACACTTTTTCTATATAGAAATATAGAAATCATTACCTAATGAATAGAAATATAGAAATCATTACCTAATGAATTCAATAGTGCCAAGATAAATGAAAGAGGTGGATGGAATTACAACTGGATTCTTGTTTCAAAGGAAAGGGGGATATGGCGAAATTGGTAGACGCTACGGACTTGATTGGATTGAGCCTTGGTATGGAAACCTGCTAAGTGGTAACTTCCAAATTCAGAGAAACCCTGGAACTAAAAATGGGCAATCCTGAGCCAAATCTTTTTTTGAGAGAAAAAATGATGGAAAATGAGAATAAAAAGGGATAGGTGCAGAGACTCAATGGAAGCTGTTCTAACGAATGAAATTGACTACGTTACGTTAGTAGCTAAAAACCTTCTATCGAAATGACAGAAAGGATAACCTTATATGCGCCTAATACGTACGTATACATACTGACATAGCAAACGATTAATCACAACCCAAATCTGATATTGAATTCTATTCTGTATCTCTATATATGAAAATAGAAATATTCTATATAGAATATAGATTCTAGGAATATATATATATTCTATTATCTTAAGAATTATCTTAAGAATTAGATTAAGAATCTATATATTTCTTCATTCTATTATTCTAATTATTCTAGAATCTAATAATAGAATACTATTTCTATATTCTTTATTTCTTTCTTATTTATATTACTCTTACTATGAGTAATAGTAAGTAATAGTATGAGATAAGGACCTATAGAAACCCTCTATTAATTAGAATCATAGAGATCAAAAAATCTATGAAAAATTGAAGAGTTATTGTGAATCAATTCCAATTGAAGCTGAAAAAAGAATCGAATTCGAATATTCAGTGATAAAATGATTCATTCCAGAGTTTGATAGATCTTTTGAAGATTAATCGGACGAGAATAAAGAGAGAGTCCCATTTTACATGTCAATACCGACAACAATGAAATTTATAGTAATAGGAAAATCCGTCGAATTTTTAAATCGTGAGGGTTCAAGTCCCTCTATCCCCAATAAAAAGCCCATTTTACTTCCTCGCTCTTTATTTATCCTCATCCTCTTTCTTTTTTTTTTCATCAGTGGCTCAGTTTAAACAAAATGAAATATCTTTATCATTTCATTCACTCTTTTCTTTCACAAATGGATCCAAATAGAAATACTCGTATCTTCTTCCAATCCAATCTCATTTGTTTTGTATAGTACGATATGAACATATATGTTCAAGGAATCTCCGTTATTGAATCATTCATAGTCCATATATTTTTCCTTACATTTACAAAAAAAGTCTTCTTTTGGAAGATCTAAGAAATTCAGGGGTTAGGTCCAATTTGTTAAGATTTTATTTTTTAGTTTTTTTTTCATTGACATAGATATAAGTACTCTGCTAGGATGATGCACGGGAAATGGTCGGGATAGCTCAGTTGGTAGAGCAGAGGACTGAAAATCCTCGTGTCACCAGTTCAAATCTGGTTCCTGACACGTGAATAATGTATCGGATAGATATTCATACCTCATACAAATGAAATTAATTCATTGAGACAGATCGGGATAGATATTTTTCTTTTTCATTTGTATTTTTTTCCTCTCTGTTCATACTTTTCTTATTCACAAAAGTATGTGAAATTTTCGTATATATCTCAAATCTAATAGCTAAAAAAGATTAGCTAAAAGGATTCAATAAAAGAGTGGAAGGATAGGAATAGAAAGGATGTATTTCAGACACAGTACAAAGAAACTCCGATTCTTATCATTTTGCATTTCTTCATTTCGTCTCTTCTGTCTTTTCTTTCAAATTTCATATTTTTTTTTCACTCTTGCTCAAGTTACTTTCTGGGGTCCCCACTAAGTGATGCGCGCGGTACAAAGTTCATGGTGCAGAATTCTTTTGAGTCATCCTATTTTTTCTGCTCATACGAAATGTATATTCTATGATATCTTCCCAATTGGGGAATAGCAATGAGAGCCTCTTTTTCTTTTTTTATTTTAGCCCCTCCCTCCACAATACGAATGAAAGTCCAGTTACTCTGTTTCATCTAAAAGGGGAATGCCAAGATGCTCATTGATTGAAATTGAAATGAAATCTGGAATCGTGTCGTATAAGTAAAAAAGTGGTTTTTTATCAATCAATGAGCATCTTGAATTTCATAGAAATTGGGCGTAATATAATCTTTACGTAAGGGCCAGCCTATCCAACTTTCAGGCATCAAGATACGTTTAAGGCGAGGATGATTCTCATAAGAAATTCCCAACATATCATAAGATTCCCGTTCCTTAAAATCAGCACTTCTCCAAATCCAGAAAACTGACGGGGTTTGAGGATTACTCCTGGGAGCAAATACTTTTATGCATACCTCTTCTGGTTTATCTATACCATACTGTATTTTCGTAAGGTGATACACACTAGCTAAAAATCCGCCTGGTGCTACATCATAGGCACACTGGGAGCGTAAATAATTGTAACCATAATACATATGAAATGACAGCAATGGAATCCCAATCCTCGGTTTTTCTTTGTAAAGTCTCTATTCCTCGGCAATCAAAGCCTAAAGATCTATGAATTAGCTCATGCTTATAAAGTAAAGAATCTCTTATCTTATAGTAAATGAAGAAATGAAAGAAATTAAATAATTAAGAATTACAAATGGAATTTTCAATTCAATGAAAAAAAAAGAAGAAAAATAAATAAGAAATCTAGTCTATTATTTATATGATATGAAAATAGAGTACTAAAATCGCGTTTTGGAATGAAAAAAAATCCCTAAACCCACTCAACTCTTATCTTAGAATTTAGAATAT